GATCAATTTGATTTACCTAGTAAGTAGTATGGGAATGGGCTAGTGAGCCTAGGTAAAATGGTTTATTGATATTGTATTTGATCAATGCAATGAATTGTTTCAAAAGACCAATCCTAATTGAATATTGAGCCATAGCATAATGAAATTCATTTGATTGATACATGTACACACCAATCAATTCAACATAGATCAAAGATATTTCATTGATAAAGCAACTTGTCGATAAAAACAATTTTGCAAGCATTTATGGATACCTATCCCTCTTCTCATATTTCCAAATTGATCTTTTTTGAATTTCCTGAATTTCTTGTCTTAGTATGAGATAGAACTACCTATAACCTTATAATAATGATTCAATGACTGATTGAAAGTATGAGAAATGGAGTTTAATCCACTTTTATGACATATAGCAGAGCAATCACTTATTAGTTTGAGAATATTTAGAATTTTGAATGTTTTTTTTTTAAGAATTTACTTCTAATTATTATTTTCATTTTTTATTCTCGAATTTTATATTAATTCATAGTAATATATATAATTGATATATAATTAATATCACTCTATTAAAAAATATTCTAATATTTATATATCACTCTAATTATTTTAACTATAAAGATATAAAATAACTATAATTAATGAATCTATAGATTCATTAATTATAATAATAATATTTTTTTTATAAAAAATAATAAAAATTGAGTAATATAGATTATATATAATCTATATAAAATTCTATATATAAATTAACTAATATAACTAATAAATAACAATTGAAATTTGAAATAAAAGATCAAATAATTTTGATAAAAATAAAATTTTTTATAGAATATTAAAATGGTAATTAGAATGAACCATTCATAAAATAAATATAAATGACAAATTATAAAATTCTATGGAATCATCAAAGACATAAAAATCCTTTGAATTGATTCACATTATTCCATTTTATTTATATTGACAATTTCAAAAAACTATTCATACTATGATCATAGTATGATGGCAGTTGGGCAAGTATGCCCCCATCGTCTAGTGGTTCAGGACATCTCTCTTTCAAGGAGGCAGCGGGGATTCGACTTCCCCTGGGGGTAGGGTACTACGAAAGAAAGTTGATCAGGAATTATCAAAAAAAGAAGCCTAGAATGGATTCTTCTTGGGTCGATGCCCGAGCGGTTAATGGGGACGGACTGTAAATTCGTTGGCAATATGTCTACGCTGGTTCAAATCCAGCTCGGCCCACTAATTTGCCGATCCACCATGAAAGGTTATAACCCTTTTTTTCTTCTTCATAAATTTTTGATACGGAAGAATAAAAAAAAAGTCCGATTTTTGAATATCTTTCTACTGCTATTTATTTGCTCTGTTTTTTTTTTCAAAAAATTATTATCTTAATAATGATCTCGATTCAGATTAGGATCTGTAAGTATCAAGTTTAAGAAAAGAATAACAAAAAAAAATTATTTTTTTTTTGTTATTCTTTGAAAGATTTATTTGATTAGCAATCAATTTTGCAATAAATAAAAATGACTAATAATCTATGCTCCTCTCATTAAAATGACTAATAATCTATGCTCCTCTCATTAAAGTGCATGTCCGTGTGTATATCAATACATTACTCGCGCCTCTGTTACAATATGTAGATTTTCATCTACATATAATCTAAAATCTACATAGATCCACCTAGAAGGGGTTTGAAGGCAATGAAATCATAAACATATATTATATGTTGTACATTTTTTTCCCTGGGATTGTAGTTCAATTGGTCAGAGCACCGCCCTGTCAAGGCGGCAGCTGCGGGTTCGAGCCCCGTCAGTCCCGACACGGATCCAAATCCAATCAAAATAGATATATCAATAAGAAGTACTTTTTCATGGGAGAAAGGCATATGTAGATTAGTACAATTATTGGTAGAATCATATTCAGGATTCAAACAATAGATACCAGAATGGGCCTGGCTTTTTGAATTACTCCCGATTGTGGGAGTACTATATGTTTCGGGGAGCACATACAAAAATTCCATTTGTACGATACAAAATAAATTTCACATAGTTACTTTGATAGAATTTTTCATATTAAAATATCTTTCCGATTTTGTGTAATCTCAATTATTAATTCAAATTACGAATTTGAATTTTAAAGAATCTATCTCATTCAAATTTCACACTGGACTTTTGATATATATGTCCCATTCCTAATTCAAGTAAAGAGGATATTACTAAGATCAAACAAGGATTCCATCTCTTTTAGCGAAGTAATTTTTTATTATTTTTTTAGTTTAAGTTGAAAATTTTTTTTTTTTTTTTTTATGATAAATAAAATACTAAAAGATACAAATTTTTGATTGGATCAGTAATAAAATTTAGAATTTGGTATGGATAAAAGATCTTCCTATGTTATACTATTCAATTCTCGACGATGAATTGATTTGATAGTTCAGATATTGTTATTCATGATATTCTAATACGATTCGATATCATCGCGATGTAATTCATACTATTGAATTTACAAGCCAAAGATTTCTCATTTCTATGGGATTAAATCCTGAGTTATTGCGAATAAAAAAAAAAATGAAACGATGAAATTATGGAAGTAAATATTCTCGCATTTATTGCTACTACACTGTTCATTCTAGTTCCTACTGCTTTTTTACTTATAATTTACGTAAAAACAATCAGTCAAAGTGATTAATTTGAATTAAACTTTACTTTTTAGTTCTTATCAATGACTGAAGAGAATAAAACGAAAATCAAAAGGATTCAAATTTAGCGTCTTAAATGAAATGAGTGTACTAGAATTATCAGTATTCTACGAGAGCAGTATTCTATGAGATCCGATAGTATGGTAGAAAGATATCTATGAATCCTTCTACCATACTAGCTATTATAGTTATTGGAGTGTGTAAAGTTCTACTGTATAAAGATATATATACAGGTTGAATATAGATCAACCTACAATATATATCTTCATATTCATATAAATTAATTTCATATAGATTAATTCCCTATATCTAATGTTAATGTACATAGTATCCCAATTCTATTTCTTTGCTTCATCTATTGATTTCATTTATGTTTATCTTGATTCTAATCAATCTCGAAAGGCAACTCTTACTCTTATGATTATAATTCATCGATTTATGATTCTTTTCAATATGAATCCTGATATCCATCGGAAGAATCAAATCAATGATGGAAAAAAAATGTTATGGGCATAGAGTAATAAAATTAGATTGTTTTACCATTCTAAAGAAGTAATTGATTGAACAATTTTAAAATGATAGAGGGGTTCGGTTCCGTGGAAAGGTCTTCTCTTCGGATTTCAAAAATCATTAGCAAACCCCATCTTTAACGTTTTAAGCATGATATGAAATGAGTTCCATAAAGCAAAAAAAAGCATAACTAAAATAATTAATAAAACGAGTGGTAAGCATGCAATATGTGAGTGACTAGCCCGAGGGAATATCTTATTACGCGGAGCATCTTATTGGACAACCACTATGTCTATGTTCTTTTGGGTCGAAAGTATATATACATTTTCAAATTACTAAGCAAAACTTTTATCTTTGAACAGTAAAAAACAGTAAAAAAGGGAAAAAACAAATAAAAGTAAAAAAAAAAAGGCTCGGCAGAACAATCTATAAAACAATTGATACAGTTTGAGGTTGATTCCTCAATTAGTAGTACTTCTAGAGTCCACTTCTTCCCCATACTACGAGTGAAAGGGAAAATGTAAAGACTACCATTAAAGCAGCCCAAGCGAGACTTACTATATCCATGTGAATTATGTCCCCTATCTCTATGAATATAAAAGAATTATTCCATTATTGTTCACTAATAATAGTTAAATCACTAGTGCAGAGTCAAAAAAAAAAATTAAGGCACAACACCATTCACCATTGATGAAACAATCAACTAACAAACGAGTTCTTATATGATTTTGAGTCTAATGGAAAAACTTTGTCTTTTTTTTGTTGCCCTCCATTTCATTTTTTAAAAAGTAGAAAAGTTGAGAATCAAGCTAGATCACACATACCTACTCCTTTCTCATTTGATCTAATCTTTACCGTCTCCTAATTGTTTCATAGAGTCGCTCGGGAGACGGCCTATTCCATTCGTGACTGCGGGTTACCAAAAAGAAGGAATTCGCTTTTTTACTTAATATAACTTTCTAAAAAGTTATAGAACAAAAAAAAATTATCTATTCAATAGATAATTCTATTGAATAGAATTATAATTGAATCCGGGAACAATCAGAGATTTTATTTTCATAAGTACATAAAGTATCTTCCGCTTTCCGAAACTAAAATAGATCCCCTATACATATATCCAATCTCATTTAAGAACCAGTTAGCAGCCACTACATTAGTAGTCAAAAGACTATCATATCAAGATTTAATGATTCCTTTTCATTATTAGAATTCATTATTAGAATCTTTCCTTGAAGCCTAGACGCAATGATTTATAGCATTTTATTTTAGAAAACCAAATCCCTAACGCGGATGCTTCGAATCAAGCAAATAAAAAGAGTCCTTTTCTTCCACTTGCTTCTGCTGGAAAAAAATGCAAGTTATATCAGTAAAACTAAAGAGATAATTTCAATTCTTTTTTTGATGAGGCGACACCCGGATTTGAACTGGGGAAAAAGGATTTGCAGTCCCCCGCCTTACCGCTCGGCCATGCCGCCAAAACGATACAAAATATATGAGAATAGTCCTCGTTTTTTTTATGTGTATCTGCAATCCTGTTTTCCTTTTTTTTTCTATTGAAAAACCAAATATGTATTTTCAGTCACAAAATAAAAAATTCAGGAGAAATGGGAACCGTTAACTATTGACTGTAAATTGATGAACGATTCTTGCATTTTAATTGCAAATTGTGTTTCTCTAATGATATAATATAATTCATAAAATTACCAAATGGATACCTAACTAAATCTTAATTGATACATAATCAATCTGTAATAATCATTATTAATTCTTTTCAATAAAAAAACCTTCTGAATTT